ATATAGCTATATAATAAAAGAATAACTTTTTCTTTATTCTTTAAGGAAAGTAATATAATATAAGAATAAAAAGAAAATAGAATAAAAAAATTTAACAGAGTAATTAAAGTTAAAGAGCGATGAAAAAAAAATTAAAGAGAAATAGAAAAAGGTTTTTTAAGTATTACCTCTTGTGTAATATAACATAGTAATTATTGTTTTTCCATTGGGAGAGATGGCTGAGTGGACTAAAGCGTCGGATTGCTAATCCGTTGTACGAATTATTCGTACCGAGGGTTCGAATCCCTCTCTTTCCGGTTCCGTTGATTATTTGGTATTTTTTTACCTTTCCAATTTTTGAATTTAATAGTTAAAGATGTAGAATAGATAAAAATGCTAAAAATATTTAAAAGCAAGTAAAAACTCTTATTTTTTATTCTTCGCGGCTAGGATTACGCCCCGGGTCATTAGATAAAAATCCAAAGATGAAGAGAGAGACAAAGAATATCACTACTGTGTAAACAAAGAGTTTGAGAGTAAGCATTACACAATCTCCAATTTTGGTTTGGAAAAAAAGAAAATAGATTCTCTATTTTTATACCCTATATCACAATCATTTTGATCACAATAATTTTGATATCAAGAAATGAAGTAGTTTTTAGAAATAGAAAAGATTTTTTATAAATTCATTTGTAATAAGAGTTGAGTCTTTCATTGCCAAGAATTTGCCTTCACACCTACAATTAGATATTGTGGAGGACTCTTATAATTTATAATATAGTGCTCCCTTTCAAGTTCAAGGGAATGGAAAAATGTTTAGAATGAGTAATATCGAATAGGGTAAGCCCTATTTGATTTTTCGCGTCTATATAATAACTTGAATGCTTGAATTGGGGGAGGGCTTATGCTATAAGACTTATCTGATCTTATAAATTGTTAGAATTTTTTTTTTCTTGAATAAATTATTTTAGGACAGTATTAAAAACCTCATCGAAAACTTACAGCAGCTTGCCAAACAAAGGCTAATAGAAAAAAGAGCACAGGGATGACTGGCATTACATCTACAATTGGATTCAAAAAAGCGTAGGCTTCGGGCAATTTTGTGAAGAAAAAACTGCTTGAATAAATAGCCGAATCAAAACAGATACAAAACAAACTAAAAATATTAAGCATAATCAAATTTTATTCTTGAAGATATTTATTCTTGAAGATAATTCTATTTTGATTGAGTTATTAAAATATTGAGTTATTAAAAAATTATTAATGATGATATCCAAATTTATTTATATAAAATAAAAATAAAGTAAGATAGACAAAAACCCTTATTGATGAACCTCACTCAATCAAAAATCCTTCAATTCTCAAATCAAAAAAGAATAGAAGGAATCCTATTTTCATACAATATCTTAATTGAATTATATATTATGATCAATAAATTTAGTTTAATTCTATATCTACATATATTAAAATCTGAGCAATAAACTAATCTATTTCATAAGATATTTATTGGAACGGGAATTGACGAAGAAATAATACCTATATTAGTTTTTATTAGTGTTGAGTTGAATAGAAATGGGGCGTGGCCAAGTGGTAAGGCAACGGGTTTTGGTCCCGCTATTCGGAGGTTCGAATCCTTCCGTCCCAGCGCATACCTATTCTATACATAAAAAAAAATTACCGGCTTTGTCAACCTTTTTATTATTAAGAGAATAATAAATGCAATTCTTCTTTCGTTTCATATTTTTAATAACTTTTCTTGGACTAATTTATTTTTCAAAAAGTGGATTGTGCTCAAATAATATGGAAATGGAATTGAATCTATCTTTTTTTTTCAGGGACGGGGGAAACAGATATCAAAATTAAAATTCAAAACAAAAAAAGTTGAACGGTTTTTTGATCACATTCTTATTTTATTCCCCTTATCTCTTCCTATTTACGTTAGTTACTGAGAAAAAAGTTTTACGTCTCACACCTTACAATGATACACATTTTGAATGCAATTTTTATCCACTTATATATATACCAACGAATCCTTTATCGAATCGTTACAAGTGATGTTTGAGTACGAAGAGAAGGAAGAGCTGTTCGGAAAGTGGGTTTTTATGATCCACTAAAAAAGAAAACTTATTTAAACGTTCCTCCGATTCGATATTTCCTTTAATTTTAAAAGGCACTCAAACGACAGGAACTGTTCATGACATTTTAAATTAAAGAAGCCAGGGGTTTTTACGGATCTTTGTCTTAATTAAAGACACCGAATTTAATGAAATACAAAAAAAAGGGGGGTGTGGGTAGTTTGTATATATATATAGCTTAGCTTTGTATAAACTTTTCTATACTACCCCTTCCTTCACTCTTGTTCTATTTATATCTATCTTATTTTTGAAAGTTCTTATTTCATTTTATTTATCCTTTTACCTACAGTAGTTTTGTTTGTATTTATGTGGATATTAGTGCCAATCCAATACAAGCCCTTAGTTTATCTGTTCTTAGTTTTTTTATTCTAATTAGAAAGAATTAT